TCCTATCATTGGAATAATTGGAAATAATGTATCAAGCTTCTTCATAGTATTATCCATTAATAATGAATTTTCTAACAATTGACTCCGTACCACTGAAATATTTGGTCGTATGCTTGAAAGATAACCCAAAAAATCAAAGGAATGCTTGGATAATTGGTTTATATGGATTCGTCTTGGTTGAGACCATACATAAAAATGACATTGCCAAAAATTGACAAGATAATATCTCCACTTATTCATCAGAAGAGGGGTATCTTTTGATACCAGAATCGATTTTCCTTGATAGCTAACATACTGTATAAAAGGATCCTTGAAGAACCATAAGGTGGCCGGAAATAAGACTTCTTCGACAGGATATTTTATTTTTTCATAAAAACGTATTCGCTCAAAAAAGATCCCAAAAGAGGTTAATCGTAAATGATTAGATTGGTTACGGAGAAAAAGTAAAATAGATTCGTATTCACATACATAAGAATTGTATAGGAGCAAGAATAATCTTTGATTACTTTTTGCAAAAATGGATTTTGGGCGAGTAATAAGAGTATTCCAACTATAATACTCATTAAGAAAGAGCCGTAATAAATGCAAAGAAGAGGGATCTTTCACGTAGTAGCGAAGGGTTTGAACCAAGATTTCCAGATGGATGGGGTAGGGTATTAGTACATCTGATGCATAATTTAAATGTGGAAATTTATCCTCGAAAAAGGGAAATATTGAATGAATTGATCGTAAATTATAAGATTTTACGGTTTCTGTCTCCTCTAAGGAGGATACTAATCGTAGGGAAAACGGAATTTCCACAATGACTGCAAATCCCTCCGATATCATTTGAGAATACAAATTTTTTGGGTACCCAAAAAATTTATTTTGATTAGAATCATTAACGGAAATAATCAAATGATTCTGTTGATACATTCGACTAATTAAACGTTTTATAATTAGTAAACTGGATTTCTTGTCATAACCTACATTATCCAATAAAACGGATCTATTTAAACCACGATCATGAGCAAGGGCATAAATATACTCCCGAAAGATAAGTGGGTATAGTAAATGGTGTTGCTGAGATCTATATAATTCGAAATATCCTTGAAAGTCTTCCATTTAAAATTCAATTTTGAATCAGAAAAGAAATAGATGATTTATTGGGTTATCAAATGATACATAGTACGATACAGTTAAAACAAGGTATTTATAGTAAGAAAAAACTAGATACCTCGGAAACAAGTCAAACTCATCAACGGACTCTCTAGAACCTCCCCTTCCTTTCCAGATAATAGATTTATATTCATTTATAGGATAAGAAGATAGTTAGAAGCCCTTTATTTTATCAATCCAATCGCTCTTTTGATTTTGAAAAAAGAAATCTCTTTATCAATATACTACCTTCTTCTACACATTTATCTCTACCCCATAAAGGGGAATAGCTAATAGTTAGGACTCATAAGAAATTTCTAATCCACTCATCGGAAAAGCTTTTCCCGCATTAGGCACTAATATATTTTTAACATCTAATTAGATGGGGGAATCATTCAAAAATTAAGAACAGAAGCTCGTTACTTTGTTATTTCCCTAGAATTGGAACCTCTAATAAGGCTCTACCCATTTATTCACTCGACCCCCCCCAAAAAAAAATTCTTTTTTTAATTGATAATTGAATTGAAACAATTGAAATAAGATTTTGGACCTATTCAATAAGAAAGAATGAAATATTCTCAGAATTATCCATTGCTACGACATGCTGCTTTTTCCATTGATTCTTTTCAGGATCAGTCGTGGTCTTACAAACTCTACCGATGGTATGGACGAATCTGTTTCTTCATACAAATGTGTAAAAGATGCTAGCCGCACTTAAAAGCCGAGTACTCTACCGTTGAGTTAGCAACCCAAATAAACAAATTAAAATGTGTAGATACAATCAGAATCCCAATAAATAACGAAATTGAATGGCACAACATAATCAAACCATTAAAAAAACAATGAAAAAAAACTCTAACCCGCTCTAAACATAATAAAAATGAACAAATCCGACGAAAATATAAAAATTCTCAAATAAAAGATAAAATAAAGTCAAAGATTTTCCAATATTTATAGACCGCCTCCTGGCTCTCTTCTCTTATATTATCCATTAATTTAGTATATATCGAGTTTGATTGATTTAAATCTTAATCAAAAAAGACTTCCTGTATGACAGAAAATCTAAGAAGATTATTTGAATGAAATAAAATCTATGGAACAGGGATAAATGGATCCGTTTATCCACGATCGGATTATATTTATTTGATACACTGTTGTCAATATTAATATTGACAAAAGCGTAAGCATACAAAAGATAAAACAAGTTCTAAATAGAACTAACAATTTTGATTTCAATCAATTAAAATTAAATAATTTGATTAATTTTAATTGAAATAGAAAAAAACGAAAGACTTGTGTTGGATTGGCACTACACTATCACTATATAGAATATTAAGTGAAAGACTTAATTAAGGAAGACGGGGGAGAAGTAGAAAAAAACGAAGTTTATTCAATAACTAAAACTAAAATAATCAGGTTTAGTCCTTTGTTTTTTTTTTGTTCAAAGAGTTCCAACGAAAATCATCCCATCGGGGGTAATGTCAAATTTTTATGTCTATAGAACACATTACTTCTACGTCTATATCATTTCTTATTTATTCACTTGATCTTTTTTTCTATTTTATTTCATTAATTGAATTTTGTTTGTTGATTAACGCTGAAGTTCCGTAAAAACTCCCGCCTTTTTTAAAATATCATGAACAGTTCCCGTAGGTTGAGCGCCTTTTTCAAGGAAGTATAGAATAGCAGGAACATTTAAAAAAATTTGATTGGTTATCGGATCATAAAAACCCACTTTCCGAAGATCTCTTCCCTCTCGTCGGGATCGAACATCAATTGCAACGATTCGATAAATGGCTCATTGGGATAGATGAACAATACCCCCCCTAGAAACGTATAAGAGGTTTTCCCCTCGTACGGCTCGAGAAAATTCTAAATTATGTCTATGTATAGAATTACAATATCAAATATATCCATCAAATCATCAAATTAATTAGACTATTGATTTTAGCCCTTTTTTTCTTATTCTTACCCAACAAAAAAATTAGTCATATTTGCACCCTCATAACTCAAGTTGGATAACTCTGAAATAACGCAAAAGAGAAACCCTTTATTTTATTTTAGATACTGCATCTATTGAGCGGTCTCTAACCCTTTAATTGCCTGTCTTCTTTAAGAATCCATTTTGATTCTTCATTCTGATCCAGTTGTTCAGACAATTGAAAATGGTATTTCCTTGTTCCAGGATCTTTGCCTTGAATCATTGGGTTTAGACATTACTTCGGTGATCTTTAAATCTTTCAAAATGGCAGCAACATACCATTTTTTGTGATTTCTTTATGTCAAAGAATCATACGAATGTTTGATTCCTGCGTAATACACTTTTTGATTTGATCGAAAGAGTTTTACCAATTTCAACAAATCTTCCCTTTGAATTGGAAATTTTCTCGAATGGGCTCCTTTTAATTTATGTATCAAAATATACTTACGAAGTTGTTCCAATTTGTTGATTGATACTAACCCTAGATTCTTGCCTCTGAAAAATAAAAAAATACTTTCTACTCGAGCTCCATCCTAGACTATATTCTATCACCCCCCCCCAAAAAAAAAGGAGGTTACAGCGGAATAGAACAAATGATGTCGAGCCAAGAGCACTTTCATTCCTATAATAAATATATATAAAAGTGGTGGATGTAAGACTCCACAGCGGATCATGTCCTTCAAGTCGCACGTTGCTTTCTACCACATCGTTTTAAACGAAGTTTTACCATAACATTCCTTCAGTTTGGAACCCATATGTAATTGATTCAATTATGAAATCATGAATAATCATTGGTTCGGTTGGTACATAGTAATCTATACCTTTTTCTTCTATATGAAAAAAGGAGAGTCTCAGCAAGAATAAGAATAAATCAATTTAACCCCTTTTTTTTAGATTAATAGAATTTAATCTTGGAAATTCTATAAAATAAAAATAGAACTCCTTTTTTTATAAATTATTTTGATTCTTTTATTTATATCATCCGTTTATCATTAGTAAGAGAGAGATAAATTCATATTGGAATAAACAGTATGTGATTAAAAAAAGATAGATAAAAAACACTGATGTAAGACAAGATTGAAATTTTATGTTGTTATTTTTTCATATTTATACTGTAAAATCATTGTTATTTAACGAATTGCAACTGAATTCAATTTCCCATTTCATATGCGTGTTATTTGAACTCAAACAAATTTGTGCAAAAGATATGATTCCGCCAATTATTAAAAAATAATAATCAGATTCTATACTAGATTATATACTAATATTCTATTAGTAATCTTAATACAGATTATCTTAATTATTCTATTAGTAATCTTAATACAGATTATCTTAATACGGAAGGCTGTTCTAAAAAGCAATCTTTATATATATAAATATATTATTTTATTATGATATATATTATATATTATTATGATATATATTATATATATATATATAAATATATTGATATTATTATGTTAATATAATGATTATATAATAATATATATACATATATACTGGGTATGCTCTGGGACGGAAGGATTCGAACCTCCGAATAGCGGGACCAAAACCCGTTGCCTTACCACTTGGCCACGCCCCATTTATTTCTATTCGATACTAATAAATAAACACTAATATTGGTACGGGTTATTCGTCAACTCCAGTCTAAATATCTATTTTTTATAAAATGGATTACTAGAATTTTTCTACATGGAAACTATACACGTAGACATAGAATTAAACTGAATTTATTGATCATTACATATAATTCAATTAAGATATTGTACGAAAGTATTATTTATTCTATTCTCTTTTGATTTGAGATATAGAAGAATTTTTGATTGGGTGAATTCAAATAAAATAAAGTTTTTTCGTCTATCTTATTTTATTTTTATTCATTTTTTTCTTCTATCAATAATAACATATCTATAATAATAAAAAACTCAATTAAATTTATTAACAACTCAATCAAAATAAATACAATTATCCCCAAAAACAAAATGTTTGTTATGCTTAATATTTTTAGTTTGATCTGTATCTACCTTAATTCTGCTCTTTATTCCAGTAGTTTTTTCGTTGGCAAATTGCCCGAAGCCTACGCTTTTTTGAATCCAATAGTCGATGTTATGCCAGTGATACCCCTGTTCTTTTTTCTCTTAGCCTTTGTTTGGCAAGCTGCTGTAAGTTTCCGATGATATTTTTAATTTTAATAAAGTCCCAGACAAATTCATGATTTATTCGAAAAAAAAAAATCGGGTATGTAGTATATAGTATAGTAGTATAAAAGTGGAGAATCTATTCTCTTTTTTCCTAAAAAAATCTTGGAGATTGTGTAATGCTTACTCTCAAACTATTTGTTTACACGGTAGTGATATTCTTTGTTTCTCTCTTTATCTTCGGATTCCTGTCTAATGATCCAGGACGTAATCCTGGACGTGAAGAATAAAAAATAAGGTTGTCTTTGCTTGATTTTAAACTGTTATTTAGTAAGATTTTATCTATTCCACTAATTATTTTTTTATTACTAGTAATAAAAAAATAGCTCTCGATAAATTCGAAAAAAAAAAATACTAAGTCATCAACGAAAACGGAAAGAGAGGGATTCGAACCCTCGGTACGAAAAACTCGTACAACGGATTAGCAATCCGACGCTTTAGTCCACTCAGCCATCTCTCCTCCCAATTGAAAAAAGATAATACTATGTTACATTATAAAAAATAAGGCTTGAAAACGCCCGTCATAGTATATACTCTTATTTTTTTTTTTAATTTCGTCCGAAGGGTCTTTTTAGTTCCACGGCCCGGCCTGGTCAGTCCTTAGCCGGGCCCGCCCTTTTGTTCCAACAAATCATATTCCAACAAATCATAAATCAAAAGATTTAGAAAATTGAAAAAAAAAAATAATAAATAAAAAAAATAGCAATATCTATGATATAGAATCAAATGGTAGAGAATCAACGTGCTATTTCTTTCTTAGTTAGTCCTTTTATTCCGGTTTAAATAAGAAAAAGGAACTCTCGTTTCTTACCACAATCTATTTTTGTGTTATGGATTAAGTTCGAGACAAAAACCTCGGGCAAAAAAGCACTTGTTATTTAGTTATTAAAATGAATACTCGTTTCCAAATCTCATTAGGTCCTCTGATACAAATACAAAAGGTAAACGCTCTAGTTTTCATAATTTTTTTCTGATGTTTTGGTTTTGTGATTAAGGTCGACAAAAGGTCCATTTAGATACAATAATCTGATTGTAGCGGGTATAGTTTAGTGGTAAAAGTGTGATTCGTTCTTTAATCCTTTATATAGTTAAAGGGTCTTTCGGTTTGATTAATATTCATTCCGAACAAAAACTTTAGTTCTTAAAAGGATTGAATCCTTTCCCTCTCAATGAAAAATTCGAGGAATAATATAAATTCTCGTGATTTTTATCCACGAATCAATTTTAAATTGAAAAATTGGATTATAAGATTACGAAACATAATTTTTTTATTGGATCAATACTTCCAATTGAATGAGTATAAGTAAAGGACCCATGGATAAAGATAAAACGCGTATTTCTAATCGTAACTAAATCTTCAATTTTTCATTTCTGTAGGGGAAATTGAAGCAAAACAGCTATTAAACAATGTCTTTGGTTTATTAAAGACATCGATAAATTGTTTTAGCTCGGTGGAAACAAAATGCTTTTCCTAAGGATTCTTTCAAATAGAAGTAGAGAACGAAGTAACTAGAAAGATTGTTAGAATATAACACCCCTTTCTATAGGGATCGTCTAGAAAGCGGGTTGTTCTGAATAGATTCAGACATAAAAGCTGACATAGACGTTATGGGTCAGATTTTTTATTTCGTTCATATCTGAATCTGGGAATTTATCCACCTTCCATAAAGGAGCTGAATGAAACCAAAGTTTCACGTTCAGTTTTGAATTAGAGACGTTAAAAATTATGAATCAACGTCGACTATAACCCCTAGCCTTCCAAGCTAACGATGCGGGTTCGATTCCCGCTACCCGCTTTGACTTTATTTTACTTTTTTTACTTTATCGTTATAATTTAAAATATTTAAAATATTTAAATAAAATTAAATAAAATAAGGTTGAATGAATCGAATTAATGTAATACATCATTGACTTGAATACTAAATTGGTTGAATTCTTTCAACCACTTTTCCGAACAAGAAATATGAAAATTGGAGTGAAAAGCGTCCATTGTCTAATGGATAGGACAGAGGTCTTCTAAACCTTTGGTATAGGTTCAAATCCTATTGGACGCAGTTTATTTCCATATGTATATATATATACATTTTATTTCGATGTCTATGTCAAGAAATAAGAAAAATATTTTGAATAACTTGAATAAGAGACGTTCGTATTCCATATTAATTATTTCTTTAATAGATCTAT